TGGGCATTCCAACGATTTGTTTAATCGATACAAATTGTGACCCGGATCTAGCAGATATTTCGATTCCAGCAAATGATGACGCTATAGCTTCAATTCGATTAATTCTTAACAAATTAGTATTTGCAATTTGTGAGGGCCGTTCTAGCTATATACGAAATTCTTGATTAATAATAAGATAAGTAAATCATTTTTGGAACTCCATAGAATAGATTTATTGAATCGGTTACTATTTATGAATCGCACAAAAGAGATAAAAATAACCGAGGATATTATGTAATTAGTTGGGTTGGTATTCAAAATATCCAATGAAAGTATGCAAGTCGAAAACGAGATGGTTGAATCAAAATAATTCCTTTTAAAGTTCTATTTCTTTCAGAGGTTAATATGAATGTTTTATTATGTTCCATCAACACACTAAAAGAGTTATACGATATATCCGGTGTGGAAGTAGGCCAACATTTCTATTGGCAAATAGGAAGTTTCCAAGTCCATGGCCAAGTACTTATTACTTCTTGGGTTGTAATTGCTATCTTATTAGGTTCAGCCATTATAGCTGTTCGTAACCCACAAACCATTCCGACTGACAGTCAGAATTTCTTTGAATATGTACTTGAATTCATTCGAGACGTGAGCAAAACGCAGATTGGAGAAGAATATGGTCCATGGGTTCCATTTATTGGAACTATGTTTTTATTTATTTTTGTTTCGAATTGGTCAGGGGCTCTTTTACCCTGGAAAATCATACAGTTACCTCATGGGGAGTTAGCCGCACCCACAAATGATATAAATACTACTGTTGCTTTAGCTTTACTCACGTCAGTAGCATATTTCTATGCGGGCCTTACAAAAAAGGGATTAGGTTATTTCGGTAAATACATTCAACCAACCCCAATCCTTTTGCCCATTAACATCTTAGAAGATTTCACAAAACCCTTATCGCTTAGTTTTCGACTTTTTGGAAATATATTAGCTGATGAATTGGTAGTTGTTGTTCTTGTTTCTTTAGTACCTTTAGTGGTTCCTATACCTGTCATGTTCCTTGGATTATTTACAAGTGGCATTCAAGCTCTTATTTTTGCAACCTTAGCTGCGGCTTATATAGGCGAATCCATGGAAGGTCATCATTGATTAGTTTTCGACATAGTCTTTTGTTTTTAGCTTAGCCTGACGGCATGTCTGCGTGTCTCAAAGTAATCCACTTAGACTTAGGGAAGAAAAATATACAAATAAAATAAGGTCTAAATAAAGTATATACGATCTAGAGTAATAGTAAAAAAAATATTACGATATTAAGTTAAGGAATTGTAAAAAAAAAAAAGGAAAGAGATCTTTTAGATCTTTTTCCTCAAATTCCTGTTTGGTCGATTTATACCACCCTACAATGAATATTCCCTTTATATGGTTTTGTTCATTCAATTCCAATATTAAATATTAGTTTAGTATAAGTATATTAGTGGGTTTATTAAATATTAGTTTATTAGGTAGTATATTAGGAGTCATAATCTAAGTAAGACTTCTTATGATATCTGTTTACGACGTACGATTAAAAAAAAAAGAAGGTATAGAGAATGATTCTCATTTCAGTTGATTTCATTCAATTCACCGATTGACCAAAAAAATTAATAAATAATAAATTACATGAACTTCGATCAATTCAATCCTGATATTTCTATGCAATGATTAGGCCTAACGAATTTCTCAGTTAGATTGATTGTACCCATGTGGGATAATGATAACTAAAAAAAGAAGATAAGGGTTTACAAAAAAGGAGATTTATAAAAAAAGGGTTGGTTAGAGGAGGAAAAAAGGGGGGGGTTCGAACTAGATGTATGTAATCTAATCGTTATAAGACATGCCTTGCGTATGTTTCGAAGAATGATTCTAGAATCCGACTGAATCTAAGATGCGAGTAGTTGGTTTACGTTATGGGGGAAAGACATGTATATGTGATATTCGATATTAACTAGGTATATATGAACTAAAGATATATCTAATTTGCCCTACTATTGTGAATTTAGATAGGGATTCCAATAGAAGTCCTTCCGTTTCGACTGTTATTTTTTGTTTATTGAATTGAATGAATTTAAATCACGAAAAAGAACAAAGAATTCAAACCAAAGAAAGAATAGTTCGGAAAAAAAAATAAAAAAGAACGAACTGGCCGAACAAAAGTCGTATGGATTAACAAAAATTACGTGATAGGAAAATATCGAAGCAGTTCTGATGCTTCAAGAATATTATTATTTCAATTCGGGTTTTTTAGTTACTTTGAATGGATAAATCTTAGCGATGGAATAAGTAAGTCATAATTCATTGGTTGATTGTATCATTAACTATTTCTTTCTTTATTTTTTTTTTGCGAGGAACTTATCATGAATCCACTGATTTCTGCCGCTTCCGTTATTGCTGCTGGATTGGCTGTCGGGCTTGCTTCTATTGGACCTGGGGTTGGGCAAGGTACTGCTGCGGGTCAAGCTGTAGAAGGGATCGCCAGACAACCAGAAGCAGAGGGAAAAATACGAGGTACTTTATTGCTTAGTCTGGCTTTTATGGAAGCTTTAACAATTTATGGACTGGTTGTGGCATTAGCGCTTTTATTTGCGAATCCCTTTGTTTAATCCTAAAAATATTTTTGTTTTTCTTTTTTATTTCCTTGGATTTGATGCTCTTGCTTTTTCGAATTATATGAAGATTTCACTCCTACAATTTCTTATTCGTTGTGACAACAACCCTTGGACAGGACTGATTTGAGGATGAGGAATTCAATTAGCCGATCAACTCGCTTTCTTCTCTTAGTCTAATGGAACCTTTTTTAGGAAGTATTGCAACAAACGAGAAATTTTATTTTGCAACTGACATAATACCTGGTACCTAATTCTAATAAGTATCATTCTTATTGGAAATTTCCACTTATTGGAAATTTCCAATTGAAAAAAAAAATCCATTTACATCTATAAATCAATATATTTTTTTACTTTTTTACTTTATAATACTCTATTTAATTCTATTTGGTTTAGAAAAATAATAGAATAAAAAAAATATAGATAATTAGTCTATCTATAAGAATAAGAAAGAGGAGATCATATGAAAAATGTAACCGATTCTTTCCTTTCCTTGGGTTATTGGCCATTCGCCGGGAGTTTCGGGTTTAATACCGATATTTTAGCAACAAATCCAATAAATCTAAGTGTAGTCTTTGGTGTATTGATTTTTTTTGGAAAGGGAGTGTGTGCGAGTTGTTTATTTCAAGAATAGGCTGGATCCAACCAACTGCACTTTTTTTCGTTATAACTCGAAAAGGTGCACGATTCCGCGAATTACTTCTGAATAAATTAATAAATCATATTTAAGAACCATAGCATTTCGTGATTCATTGGTAAATCTACTTTGATTCTCTATCAACCAATAATGTGGGACCGTTAACAGGGTTAAAGCTAAATCGTTTGAAGTCCAGATGCAGCGTGGTACTCTTTCTACTACTATGTTAATACAGAATATGTTAATACAGAAATGGTTTCAAAGAGTTGGAATTTTTTTTTTTTCGATATAAAACACTCATGTCGATAAAAAAATGATTTGAACCCGTTATTTGTATTTGATTTTTTTTTAATTGGAAAAATTGATATTTCACCCCCCCTTTTTTTTATCTTTTTTATCCAATGCTGAATCGATGACCTATGTATAAAGTAAGAAGAATTCTTTGGATTTGAAGAAAAAAAAACAACTTTGCTGACAATTATTTGTTTGGTCAGAAGAGTCCTCCGAATATTATGTTCTTGGATTAGTGATAAGTTTCTATACTTTCACGAATATGAATAGAGAAGAGAGGATAGGCTCATTCCATTAAAAAAAGCTAGGGAGCTTCCCCCATACATAAGATAAGTAATTGAGCGTGAGAGCCAAATGAATTGAAAGATTCATGTTTGGTTCGGGAAGGGATTGTGGAAGTTTTGAAATGAATGGAAAGATAATCTACTTTCATTAAGTGATTTATTAGATAATCGAAAACAGCGGATCTTGAAGACTATTCAAAATTCAGAAGAACTACGCGAGGGGGCCGTGGAACGGCTGGAAAAAGCCCGGGCCCGCTTGCGGAAAGTAGAAATGGAAGCGGAGCAGTTTCGAGCGAATGGCTACTCTGAGATAGAACGAGAAAAATTGAATTTGATTAATTCAACTTATAAGACTTTGGAACAATTAGAAAATTACAAAAATGAAACCATTCAGTTTGAACAACAAAAAGCTATTAATCAAGTTCGACAACGGGTTTTCCAACAAGCCTTACAAGGAGCTCTAGGAACTCTGAATAGTTGTTTGAACGACGAGTTACATTTACGTACCATCAGTACTAATATTGGCATGTTTGGAACGATGAAAGAAATAAAGGGTTAGTCTTTCTACTGCAGGCATTATTTTTCTTTCAAACAAAAATAAAGAATTAAGAAACACTCATGGTAACTATTCGAGCAGATGAAATTAGTAATATTATCCGTGAACGTATTGAGCAATATAATAGAGAAGTAAAGATTTTAAATACCGGTACTGTACTCCAAGTAGGCGACGGCATTGCTCGTATTTATGGTCTTGATGAAGTAATGGCAGGGGAATTAGTAGAATTTGAAGAAGGTACGATAGGCATTGCTCTGAATTTGGAATCAAATAATGTCGGTGTTGTATTAATGGGTGACGGTTTGATGATACAAGAGGGAAGTTCTGTAAAAGCAACAGGAAGAATTGCTCAGATACCGGTAAGTGAGGCTTTTTTGGGCCGTGTTATAAATGCCCTGGCTAAACCTATTGATGGTCGAGGTGAAATTTCAGCTTCTGAATCCCGGTTAATTGAATCTCCCGCCCCGGGTATTATTTCTAGACGTTCGGTATATGAGCCTCTTCAAACAGGACTTATTGCTATTGATTCGATGATTCCTATAGGACGTGGTCAGCGAGAATTAATTATTGGGGACAGGCAGACCGGTAAAACAGCAGTAGCCACAGATACG